CGTTGGGTTCTTAAGAATCATAGTCTTTTTTTCGTCTAAAAAACAAAGTGGACTTCTTTTCTGCCGTTTCAAAAAACTCCATTCTATTTTTTCTGATGATACTTTTGAAAAATAAACTTCATTGATTGATTCAGAACACCTGTTCCTTGATCTTGATAGTATCAATGAGTATTTTCCAAGTTAGAAGAAAGGGGGAATCACTCAATTTCCTGGATTATATATATTTCTGTAGATTTGATATCGTACAAATACTTTCGATACTCTATTTACCTATTTATTTTAATATCTCAGAAAAATGGAAATTTTTTATAAGTTCATTGAATAAGTTCTATTTAATCAATAAAATGAGATTCCCTCCTTTTTTTGTTTGTCCACTACTTTATTGTACGTAAGAAAATTATACGTAATAAATCGAAAAAAAAAGTTCTGATACATCTGGAAAAGCGAAACCAAGACTAGGAGTTTTAGACGAACAGGATCAAAAATCATTACTCTTTCGACACAAGAAAAGGAATTTTCTACACCCCCTTTCTTGTGTCGAAGACTAGAAGGACGAATAATGCCTCCTAGTCTTATTTGTTCCCCGCAACTCTAGTTTGTTCTATTACCCGTTTACTTATGCCTTACTTATGCTAATATCTATCCCAATTTTATGACATTGAAATCTGGCAATAGTAATATAGTCGTACTAATTCAATTTGGCTAAAAAAACAAAGAAAGAGATGGTAAAGTCATAAAGTCAAATAAAATAGTCCTCTTCAAACAAAAATCTACCTATTATGACTAGTAATACGGTAGAAGGGATTCCCGAAAGCTCATAGAAAAAAAGCAAGTAAATAAAAGGTTTTTCAGAATTTCATTTTTTTTGTTTTTTTATCATACATAATTGACAACAATAATTTGGTTCTTTTTACGAACCTGATGTCGATAAATCCACGAGTCTAGAAATTCATTTCGGCCAATTGAACTTTCTCGAACTGTTTCTTTTTAAGAACCAAAAAGATTTGTGCCAAAATAACAGATGCCAAGAAGAACAAAAGACCTTGGACACGTAATGGATCTTGAAGTACTATTTCTGCATCTCCCTGACCAAATCCACCCACATTAGGATTACTTGTTAATGGTTGATCAAATTTGATGGATTCACCCTCTGAAACAAGGAGTTCTGGTCCTGGAGGGATAATATCAACCACTTGACGTCCATCCGATGGATCTGTTATGGTTATTTCATATCCCCCTTTTTCTTTTCGTATGATTTTACTTACTATACCCGCTCCTGTAGCATTATAAACTGTATTGTTACTCTTGCTTCCGTCAGGATAAATCTGACCCCTTCCCCTATTGCCACCTACGTATATAGGATATTTTAAGAAGTGAACATCTTTCTTAGTAGCGGGGTCGGGGGAAAGAATAGGAAAGGCAATTTCACTATATTTCTGACCAGGGACAGGCCCTATCACAAGAATATTTTTTTGATTAGGGCGATAGCTCTGAAAAGACAAATTGCCTATCTTTTCTTTTATCTCGGGAGAAATACGATCGGAAGGAGCTAATTCAAACCCCTCTGGTAAAATAAGAACAGCCCCTACATTCAAACCCCCCTTCTTACCATTAGCAAGAACTTGTTTCACTTGCTTATCATAAGGAATTCGAACAACTGCTTCAAATACAGTATCAGGAAGTACCGCTTGTGGAACCTCAATATCCACGGGCTTATTAGCTAAATGGCAATTGGCACATACAATACGCCCAGTCGCTTCTCGTGGATTTTCATAACCCTGCTGCGCAAAAATGGGATATGCACTTGAAATGGATGTCCGAGTTATGATATATATCATAAGAGATACGGAAATAGATCGAGTAATCTGTTCCTTTATCCAAGAAAAATTATTTCTAGTTTGCATGGTCTAATCATTGATCCGAAAATTTCTACAATAAATTGGGTAGGTCGCTAGTATAGTTCCCTATCCACGATTCTGCTATTTATTGGAATCATTTTACTGGAATACTATAGTATGAAAAGTATGAAAATCCCCCCGATAGAAAGTTTTTAATGCTTATGTAGAACTACAAAGAAAGAAACATTCTAATTGGATTAAATTAATATTGGTGGATCATTTATCAATCATTCATTGAATGATAAATAACTACAAGTGACGGAGATACACGATTTAAATAACGGAAAATCCAATATTTAAAAATAGTATCGAGGATAACTGGAAAGGTGGAAACAAGACCAGATATAATTTGATCATTATGAACAAATCCAAAATCTTTGTAGACAGAACCAATCATTAGTTCCCAACCGTGGGGTGAATGAAATCCGATACATAAATCGGTTAATAAAAGAATCGAAAAAGCTTTTACTGTATCACTTAAGTTATATAGGAATTCCTGAGCCCAAGAGTTAAGAATAACAAGTTCTTCATTACCTAAAATTGAATAACCGCTTAGAATACCAAAACAGATTATATTTGTCGAGAAGTGCAAAATCGTATGGATACGATCCTCGTTGTGTATCTTGATTAATTGGATCGTTTCTTTGTGAATTGCTATAGAAAGCTTTTGTAGATCTGTCTCCGAGTATTCCTTGATCATTTCGTCCAAGAAGAGGATTTCCTCTAATTCTATGAACTTTTCTAGAATACTTTTTTCTTGAATATCATTCAAAAAAATTGCGGATTGACCAGTATTTGACCAATTTGTAACCCAAGATTCCATGCTTTTAGTAAATGAGAGAGAAATCCACCAGGGCAAAAATATTATAGATGCAAGATACAAAAGAGGAGTGAATGTTTTCTTTTTTGCCATTTTTCACCTGTGAATTTTGAATTAACCCACTGACTCTATGTGATCGAATATTTCTTTCAAACATGAGTTCTAGACAAGGTATCAAACCTATGAATCTATTTTAGTTGTAATTTTGTTTGAATCTAGAAACAATACAGAAATAGACTACGACTCCACTTCGAATTTGAATCAAGAAATAATCCAAAATATTGTTTCCAGATATCTCAATTCATCAAATTCAATTCCAACCAAGTGTCTCTTTTCGATGAATGACCGAAAGAAGTACTTTAAGAAATGAATATTATTGAGATTTTGAGACGAAAGAACTCCTATTTCGAAAAAATGCCAATGATTCCCCATAGCCAAGAATAGAATAATTGAGAGAAAGATATTGTGATGATCAAACAAATAAGCGGCAAAACAAGACAGAAATGGGCCAGTTATCATTATTAAGAAACCCCATTATTGGTTAGTAAGGAACACAAACGAAAGGATAAAAAAAGGTCGATTGACAAAAAGGAACTAATTTACAAGATATGATTTATCCGCATCTAAAGTATCATTTCCAACAAATATGAAACTTAACAAAAAAAGAGTTTTGTTTTATGGTTGTTCCATATACGTCGGCTTTGGCTCGACTGAACGTTCTGACGAAACTTCAGTTCTGACGAAACTTCAGTTAAGTTATGTTATAGAAAAAACAGGATTCTTGTCTTTTTTCCCTCCTGCTGAGAAAGCATTCGTTCTTCAGCCCAGTTCCTTTTAAAAGACTTCAATTGGTACGCGCAAGAAATAGGCCAATTCCGCGGCTTTTTGTTCAATTTCTCGTGGAGTCAAATTCTCATCAGTGCGAGTCAACGGAATAGCCCCCCGGCCTCTGATGTCCATATAAAGGACACGACGAGCATAAATACCCTCTTTAACTTCTATTCTAACGGATTGAATATCTTTTATGCGGAATCGGAGGAATATGCGACGGTTTTTTCCAGGAAATCCCCAACGAAAAATACATACTATTCCTTTCTTTCTATCGAATCGATCATAACCACTACCTACATTCCAGGAAATTGTGCACCACAAATAGGAACTAATAAAAAGACCCGCGATCCCGTAGAAAGACATCACGATCCCTTGTGGAAAAAAAATGATTTCCTGAGACGGAACAAAAGGTAGCAAATTTCTACCAAGATAACTGGAAATTCCAACCAATAAGAATCCTAATGAACCTAAAAAAACGATAAGGGCCCAGCAAAAATTACTTAGTTTTCGAGACCCCGTTATAAGTTCTATCCATATATGTTCTGATCGCCAACTCATACTTGATCCGATTGCATTTTATTGGAATTGAGAAAATACCCCAAATGGTTTTTACTTTTTTTCTTTCCGAAGGAATTCTCATCAACTAGCACTAGTTTGATGTGAACTAGCACTAGTTTGATGTGAACCTTTAGGAGTAATTCATCAAATTGGTTAGATCTAAAATAATAACATACTCTTCATATAATCCCAATATACATATTGATATACATATAGATCGACCAACTTTACATTTTAGGCATCTGACGATCCTGATCTATTTGAAACTAGCTATAATTCATTTACCCATAGATCATTTTCTGCAGGCATAAGAGCTTTTTCCTTTCTGTTCGGCGGAAATCACATGTTATACCACATTTCCCGAACTAAATATCTGTGTTATGCTACAAGTGTAAGTTTCAAAAAAAAAACGGATAAGATTAGATTGGGTCTCCTTAGATCTAAACAATCTTGTTTTTTTGAACATGAAGAAATAAAGAAGCCATTGCAATTGCCGGAAATACTAGGCCTACTAAAGGCACAAAAATAGAGGGAAAGTTGAAAGTTGTCATAAAATGGGTACCTCGATTTACTATTTGTACCTGTTATTAGTTTTTTAAAATATCATTTTTTATATTTATACTAATTATAATTAAGAATTGTAATTATTATGAATTCGTAGTTATTATTAATTAATTCAATTTGAAAATTCTTAGTAGAGATAAGATATAAGTATCTATATATCTAAGTGAGTATATAGAATAAGTCCAAGGAATGTAGAACTAAATAAATGGACTTATTCATCTAAGCTAACTACTTGTTTGCTACAAATAACAAAATGTAACTTAGTGCGCTCTACTTGATTGAATTGGACTTCAAAGGAAAGAAGGCGTGGAGCTTAAATAACTCACTTA